GCTGGCGTATATTTTTAATATTACAAAAGTTTTTAATATTACAAAAGTTTTTAATATTACAAAAGTTTTTAATATTACAAAAGTTTTTAATATTACAAAAGTTTTTAATATTACAAAAGTTTTTAATATTACAAAAGTTTTTAATATTACAAAAGTTTTTAATATTACAAAAGTTTTTAATATTACAAAAGTTTTTAATATTACAAAAGTTTTTAATATTACAAAAGTTTTTAATATTACAAAAGTTTTTAATATTACAAAAGTTTTTAATATTACAAAAGTTTTTAATATTACAAAAGTTTTTAATATTACAAAAGTTTTTAATATTACAAAAGTTTTTAATATTACAAAAGTTTTTAATATTACAAAAGTTTTTAATATTACAAAAGTTTTTAATATTACAAAAGTTTTTAATATTACAAAAGTTTTTAATATTACAAAAGTAATACGTTTGGCGGTAGTCGGCCTACAACTCGAGGTTTTCCTGTTTGCGGGGGTTTTCAGGGAATGATAGCGATCTCAGGAGTGTAGGGGGGTAGGGGGGTTTTAACGAAAAAGAACCCCCGGGGCGTAACAGGGATCTTTCGAGTGATCATGACTATATATGCTCTTGATATAGAAGTATGCAAGTCTTTGAGTAATGTCTTATGATATCTCATGCAGCTTCCTTGATTTCAAGAAAATGTTCACCCTTAATTCACTAATACCGTGTGCACTTTGAGATGCCAATTGAAAGGAGAAAAAAAAAAGAAAAACCCCAAACCCCCTGGAAAGAACGCCCGGCATGTTGGGTAACGAGTCCTGTTGGTCGCAAGCATTAACTTATGTCAGGTTCAAGCAAGTTATGAGGTAAAATAAATGTTTGTTCCTGAAATAGGAACCAGATGACATTTGTGGAAAGTGTGTTACCCCCACGTTATTTGTCCCTGACCCCCATTAAACGAATGCATTAAGTAATCAACTTTAGATGGTCGGTTCTTACTACATTAAGATTCCTACTATTTCAGGGATGTTGGTGACTTGGTAGAGATTGGAACGTGAGTTTAAGTGTTCGGTCTTAAATCTCGCCCATCCTCGACTTCATTTCGTGTTATTATAATAATTATATGCTTTGCGTGACCCTTTGATTTTATTATTCTTGTGAATCTAATGCTTAAACCCAGGAATGTGTCATTTTCAGTAATGTCCTAATGCATAGGTTTATGCATTTATATAAGTTAATGGTGATAATACATATATGTAAATTCAAAGAATAGTTTAATTAGAATGAGAGCTTTGGGAGTTTTCGGCAGGGGTGAAAATCCCTTTTCTTTGAGCAGCAGAGGGGAGTTTAACCCCTACCGTCCGGCTTACAAGGCCGGCGCTCTGGAGATTAAGCTACTGTTGCTAGGCCCATCCTAGGGTTTTGTTTTCTCACCAGCTGGCGATCGGCATGATTACGAGGAAGAGGGAGAAGTACAGGAGTGATGCGATTTGGCCGATGATAACAAAGGGATGTTCAACTGGCATCCCTCCAATTCAGGTCAGGATGGCCACGTTAGCAACTAGTAGTCAGAAAAGAAATTGTGTGAGGGGGCGAAAGGTTAGGCTTCGTTGTTTAGATGTGTGGAGGATTGGAACTACTATAAGGACGAGGATTGATGCTAGTAGTGCTAAGACACCTCCTAGTTTGTTAGGGATGGAACGAAGAATGGCGTAAGCGAATAAGAAGTATCACTCTGGCTTAATGTGGGGTGGGGTGACGAGGGGGTTGGCAGGTGTGAAGTTGTCTGGGTCTCCTAGGAGGTTGGGGGAGAATAGTGCTAGGCAGGTAAGAGTGATGAGAACGGCTGCGAATCCAAGAAGATCTTTATATGAGAAGTAGGGGTGGAATGAGATTTTGTCTGCGTCTGAGTTCAGGCCTAGGGGATTGTTGGAGCCGGTTTCGTGGAGGAATAGGAGGTGAAGGGCAGTTACGGCTGCAATAATAAAGGGGAGGAGGAAGGGGAAAGCAAAGAAACGGGTGAGAGTAGCGATGTGTACTAAGAAAACGCATCAGATTCATTGGACGAGAACGTTGCCTACGTATGGGACGGCGGAGAGAAGATTAGTGATGACTGTTGCGCCTCAAAAGGACATTTGTCCTCAGGGAAGGACATAGCCAACGAAAGCTGTTATCATAACTAAGAGGAGAAGGACTACTCCGATGTTTCAGGTTTCTTTATACAGGTAGGAGCCATAGTAGAGTCCACGGCCGATGTGGAGGTAAATACAGATAAAAAAGAAAGAAGCCCCGTTGGCGTGGAGGTTGCGAATTAATCAGCCATAATTTACATCTCGACAGATGTGGGCAACGGATGAGAATGCTGTGGCAATGTCGGAGGTGTAGTGTATGGCAAGGAACAAGCCGGTAAGGATTTGGGCAATGAGGCAGAGGCCTAGGAGGGAGCCAAAGTTTCATCAGGCGGAGATGTTTGCTGGGGCGGGAAGGTCGACGAGTGCGTTGTTTGCAATTTTTAGGAGGGGGTGAGTCTTTCGGAGGCTGGCCATTAGTGGTTCTTGTAGTTGAATAACAACGGTGGTTTTTCACGCCATTAGTCCTGGTTAAAGTCCTGGCAGGAATTCATGACCTATGTTATGTCTTTATTGCTATTAGGGTTAGTGTTGGGTTTGGTTGCTGTGGCATCTAACCCGTCTCCATATTTTGCCGCTTTAGGGTTGGTTGTAGTGGCGGGGCTGGGGTGTGGGGTATTGGTGGGGCATGGGGGGACTTTTTTGTCCCTGGTATTGTTTTTAATTTATCTGGGCGGGATGTTAGTGGTGTTTGCATATTCTGCGGCCTTGGCTGCGGAGCCTTATCCGGAAAGCTGAGGAAGTCGGCCTATTGCAGTGACCATGGTGGTTTATGTGGGGGCCGTGATGTTGGTGTCTGGGCTGTTTTGAAGTGGGTGGTATGAGTCTTCTTGGGTTTCTGTAGAGGAGTTGGATGAGTTCACTAGTCTTCGGGGGGATGTTGGAGGGGTTGCGTTAATGTACTCATCGGGCGGGGGGATGCTTGTAATCAGTGCGTGGGTCCTGTTGCTTACGTTGTTTGTTGTCTTAGAGTTGACCCGTGGGTTGAGTCGAGGGGCACTTCGGGCTGTTTAGAGGGTGAGGAGGAGTATAGCCAGGGTAGATGTTAGGAGGAAGAGGGCAAGGTATGTCTTGATTACGCCTTGTTGGACGTTGCTTGTGGTTGTAATTAGTGGTAAGTTTAGGGAGGTGATAGCTTTTGGGCCGGTTTTTTCTAATCAGGTTTGATCGACTGTTTGACTAGCAATGGCCTGGCCCAGGGTCAGGTTGATTTTGGGCAGGAGTCGATGAATAATTGCTGGGAAGAACCCTAGTATGTTGGAAAAGTGGTGGGTTGTTAGTTTTGGCGTGGGGGCGTATTGTTTGTTTGTGAGTGTGGCGAGTTCTAGGGCTACTAGGGCCCCCAGGATTGTTACTAATAGGGCGGCTAGCTTAAGGAGGGGAGGTATAGACATAATTGGTGTTTTTAGGGGGACGATGCTTGCAGTGATTAGAAGGCCTGCAACGATGCTTCCCCAGGCTAGTCGTTTGATCGGGTTGATGACTGCTGGGTTGTTTTCATTAATAGGGGAGAGGGGGTTAAATCGGGGATGGCCCATAGAGACGAAGTAAACTACACGGATGCTATAGACGGCGGTAAATGAGGTTGCTAGAAGTGTTAGGACGAGGGCCCAGGCGTTGAGGTAAGAGGTGTTAAGTGCTTCAATGATTGCGTCTTTAGAGAAGAAGCCTGCTAGGAAGGGGGTGCCTGTGAGAGCTAGGCTTCCGATGGTTAAGCAGGAGGAGGTGAAGGGGGCAAGGTGGTGTATTCCTCCTATTTTTCGGATGTCTTGTTCATCATCTAGGCTGTGGATAATAGACCCTGAACACAGGAAGAGTATTGCTTTGAAGAAGGCGTGGGTACAGATGTGGAGGAAGGCAAGTTGGGGCTGGTTTAGTCCAATGGTGACTATCATTAAGCCGAGTTGGCTGGATGTTGAAAAAGCAATGATTTTTTTGATGTCATTTTGGGTAAGGGCACAGGTGGCTGTAAAAAAGGTTGTGAGGGCTCCGAGGCAAAGGCATGTGGTTAGGGCGGTTGGATTATTTTCTAAGAGGGGGGACATGCGGATTAGAAGGAAAATTCCTGCAACGACCATAGTGCTTGAGTGTAGCAGGGCAGAGACTGGTGTAGGGCCTTCTATGGCGGATGGAAGCCAGGGGTGGAGGCCAAATTGGGCTGATTTTCCAGTGGCGGCAACGATTAGTCCTAGGAGGGGAAGTGTTAGGTCTATATCTTTTGCAGCTGCAAAGATTTGTTGCATTTCTCATGAGTTTAGGTTTATTGCTATTCATGCTATAGCAAAGATTAGTCCGATGTCGCCTACTCGGTTGTAGAGGACAGCTTGGAGAGCGGCAGTATTGGCGTCTGCTCGTCCGTATCATCAACCGATGAGGAGAAAAGACATAATTCCGACGCCCTCTCACCCAATGAAAAGTTGGAACATATTGTTTGCCGTGACCAGGATGATTATGGCGATAAGGAAAATTAGGAGGTATTTGAAAAACCGGTTAACATAAGGGTCGGCATGTATGTATCAGGATGCAAATTCTAGGATGGATCAGGTAACATAAAGGGCAATGGGTGTAAAGATAATGGAATAGTGGTCAAACTTAAGGCTAATGTTGACGTCAAAGGTGAGTGTATTTATTCAGGTCCAAGCGGTGATGATTGTTTCGGCGCCCTCGCTAAAGAAAAGGAAGAGGGGGAGAAGGCTAATAAAAAATGATAACTTGATAGCTGTTTTAACTTGAGTGAGGGCTCAGTCAGGGGCGGACGGGCGGGGGTTGAGGCTGGTGAAAACAGGGTAAATAAGAAGGGAGAAGATAATCATCAGGCTGGAGGTTAAAGCGAGGGGGGTGGAGTACATAGCTGCTGCTTGGATTTGCACCAAGAGTTTTTGGTTCCTAAGACCAACGGATGAGCTGTTATCCTTCAGCAGCGGTATGAATGAGCCCAGGGGTCTAACCAAGGTGGCGAAGATTAGCAGTCTTCGTTGCTAACCAGCCTCTCTCGGTGGAAAAGAGGACTTTAACCTCTGTTTTTAGAATCACAATCTAATGTTTTCGTTAAACTATTTCCACAGGCTGCTCATCCCCAGATAAGTTCTGGTTTAAGTATTAGGAGAAGGAGGGGCAGGAGGTGGAGGGTAATAAGAAGGTGTTCGCGAGTGTGTGTGGGGTCTAGGCCGATGATGTGTGATGGTAGAGGCCCTCGTTGAGTTATAAGGAATATATATAAGGAGTAGCCGGCTGTGATTAGGGTCCCGGCTCCTGTTAATGCTAGGGTTCAGTAGGATCAGTTAAACAGGGAGGTGATAATTATTAGTTCTCCTATGAGATTGGGGAGAGGGGGAAGAGCCAGGTTGGCTAGGCTGGCAATGAATCATCAGGAGGTTATTAGGGGGAGGGCTATTTGTAGGCCTCGCGCAAGGATTATTGTTCGGCTATGGGTTCGTTCATAGTTTGTATTAGCCAGGCAGAAAAGGGCTGATGAGGTGAGGCCGTGTGCGATTATGAGAATGAGGGCGCCGGAGAATCCTCAGGGGGTTTGGATTAGGATGCCTGCGGCTACCAGGCCTATGTGGCTGACGGAGGAGTAGGCAATGAGCGATTTTAAGTCTGTTTGTCGCAAGCAGATGGAGCCAGTTATAATTACCCCTCACAGGGCGAGGATAATAAATGGGTAGCTTAGTTGCTCCGTGAGTGGCTCTAGGACTGTGAGGACTCGTATCATTCCGTAGCCCCCAAGTTTGAGAAGGATAGCAGCTAGAATTATAGAGCCTGCAACGGGGGCCTCTACGTGGGCTTTTGGGAGCCAGAGGTGGACCCCATATAATGGTATTTTTACTAGGAATGCTAGGAGACATGCAACCCATCAGAATTTGTCGGCGTAGCTGTTTAGAGGGATGGGGTCTGAGAATTGAAGGGTTAGAAGGGAGAGGGAGCCGATACTGTTTTGAAGAATTAAGAGGGCCACTAGGAGAGGGAGCGACCCAGCAAGTGTGTAGAAAAGGAAATAGATGCCAGCAGAGAGACGTTCTGTTTGGTTTCCTCATCGGGTGATGAGGATAAGTGTGGGGATTAGTGTGGTTTCAAACATAACGTAGAAGAGGATAGTCTCTGTGGCACCAAATGCCAAAATTAAACAAACTTGAAGGGTGACCAGAAGGGTGAGGAAGGCCCGTTGTCGGTTTTCAGGCTCTTTCGCTATGTGGCTTTGGCTCGCAATAATCATTAAAGGAAGAATTCAGCAAGTGAGAATTAAGAGGGGGGCGGATAGGTTGTCTATTCCGATGTAGGGGCTGAGTGCGGCTCAGCCTGTCATTGTCAGGTTATTGAACCAGGAGAAGCTGGCCACTGCAATTACGAGGGAGTGTATTAAAAGACATGGCCAGACCCATTCAAACGGCGTAAATCAGACGATGGGGTATAGTATAAGAGTTGGGATAAGAATTTTTAGCATTGTAGTAAGTTAAGGCTTTGTAATCGATCGTTTCCGTGTGTTCGAGCTGTGGCAACTAAAAGGGCTAGTCCGGCGCTTGCTTCACATGCTGAGAATGCAAGTAGGAGTATGGGAGCGGCCGAGAAGGCGGTGGAGTTTAGTTGTAGCGTCCAGAGGGATAGGGCTATAAATAGTGAAAGTATCATGCCTTCAAGACATAATAAAGCTGAGAGTAAGTGAGTTCGGTGAAACGCTAGACCTGATAGGCCTAGGATGAAAGTACACGAAAGCGAGAAGTGCACTGGCGTCATCAGGTGAATTGTGGACTTTAACCACAAGTTTTTGAGCCGAAATCAAATGTTTTTGTTAAACTAATTCCCTACTCTGCTCACTCTAGTCCGCCTTGGAGTCACTCGTAGATTAGGCCCAGGGTGAGCAGGGCAAGGACTGCGGAGGCTCAGAGGAGGGTTGTAAGCGGTGAAGATAGTTGGTCCCCTCAGGGGAGGGGGAGAAGAAGGGCAATTTCTAGGTCAAATAAAAGAAAGAGGATTGCAACCAGAAAAAATCGAAGGGAGAAGGGCAATCGGGCTGTGCCTAAGGGGTCAAATCCGCACTCATAGGGAGAGAGCTTTTCATGGTCGGGGGTGATTTGGGGAAGCCAAAAGGAGATAAGGGCAAGGATGGTGGAAAGGGCTGTGGCGATTAAGATAATTGTTGTGACCAAGTTCATTATCTTTCCTTGGATTTAAACCAAGACCAGGTGATTGGAAGTCACTTATACTATCATTAGTACTAGAAAGATTATGAGCCCCATCAGTAGATGGAGATGTATAGGAATAGTCATACGACGTCTACAAAGTGTCAGTACCAGGCGGCAGCTTCAAAGCCGAAGTGGTGGCCTGAGGTAAAGTGGTAGTGGATTTGTCGGAGGAGACAAACTGCGAGGAAAGTGGAGCCGATAATAACGTGGAGGCCGTGGAACCCTGTTGCAACGAAGAATGTGGAGCCGTAGACGCCGTCTGCAATTGTGAATGGCGCTTCGTAATACTCTAGGGCTTGGAGGAATGTAAAGTAGAATCCAAGCAGGATTGTAAGGGAGAGAGATTGGATTGCTTGTTTTCGCTCCCCTTCTATAATGCTGTGGTGGGCCCAGGTGACCGTTACTCCTGAGGCAAGTAAGACAGCTGTATTAAGCAGGGGGACCTCGAAGGGGTCTAGGGTGGTAATGCCTGTTGGAGGTCAGCAGCCGCCTAGTTCGGGGGTGGGGGCTAGGCTTGAGTGGTAAAAGGCTCAGAAGAAGCCTAGGAAAAAAAAGACTTCGGAGGTGATGAAAAGGATTATTCCGTATCGGAGCCCTTTTTGAACGGGGGGTGTGTGGTGTCCTTGGTATGTGCCCTCTCGGACGATGTCCCGTCATCACTGGTACATCGTTAGAAGGAGAAGAATTGTTCCAAGAATCATAAGCGTAGTTGTATTATAGTGGAATCAGATTGCAAGACCTGATGTCATTAGCAGAGCGGCGACTGCGCCTGTTAGGGGTCAGGGGCTTGGGTCAACTATATGAAATGCGTGTGCTTGGTGGGCCATTAGACGTTTTCTTGGAGGTAAAGGCTCAGGAGGAGTACAAACACGTACGCCTGAATTATTGCTACGGCCACTTCTAGGAGTGTCAGCAGGAAGAGCAGGCCCGCTGTTAGAATGGCCACCACAGGTATTAGTGGTAAAAGAACAAGGGCGGCTGTGGCGATCAGTTGGATCAGAAGATGGCCCGCCGTGAGGTTAGCTGTGAGTCGTACGCCGAGTGCAAGCGGTCGGATAAAAAGGCTAATTGTCTCAATAATGATAAGAATTGGGATTAGGGGTGTTGGTGTGCCTTCTGGGAGAAGGTGCCCTAGTGCTGCGGTGGGTTGGTTACGTAAACCAATAATGACGGTTGCAAGTCAGAATGGAACTGCGAGGCCTATGTTGAGAGATAGTTGGGTCGTAGGCGTGAAGGTGTAGGGCAATAGGCCGAGCATGTTCAGAGAAAGGAGGAAAACCATAAGGGAAGTGAGGAGAAGGGCCCATTTGTGACCTCCCGGGTTTAACGGGAGGAGAAGTTGCTGAGTAAAACTGCCTATGAATCAGTTTTGGAGGGCGAGTGCCCGGTTGCTTATTCAGCGTGGTGATGGAGTAGGGACTAGGGCTCACGGGAGGAGAAGGGCCAGGGCCATGAGCGGGACACCTAAAAATATAGGAGAAGAAAACTGGTCGAAGAAGCTTAGCGCCATGGTCAGCTTCAAGATTCTGCCTCTGGTTTTTGAGTGCTGTGGAGGGTTGGTGCGTTGGGGAAAGAGTGGGCCATGATTTTGGATGGTAAAATGACGAGAAAGACCAGTCAAGAGAAGACTAGGATAAGGAATCAGGGTGAAGGATTAAGCTGGGGCATGTCACTAGGGGTGGTTGGGAAGCACCATTCTTTAGCTTAAAAGGCTAACGCTATGGCCCTGTTTAGCTTCTTAGTGAGGCTTCATCGGACATTATAAAGGCTGATCAGTCTTGGAAATGTTCAAGAGGGACGGCCTCTACTACGATGGGCATAAAACTGTGGTTTGCCCCGCAAATTTCGGAGCACTGGCCGTAGAAAACACCTGGGCGAGAAGTAATGAAGGCTGTTTGATTTAGACGGCCGGGAACTGCGTCTATTTTCACCCCAAGGGCAGGGACAGCCCAGGAGTGAAGGACATCTTCTGCAGAGACTAGGACTCGGACGGGTGATTCTACTGGAACAACCATTCGATGGTCGGCTTCAAGAAGACGGAATTGGCCAGGAGTGAGGTCTTGGGTGGCGATTATGTACGAGTCAAATCCGAGTTCGAGATAGTCGGTGTACTCATAGCTTCAGTATCATTGGTGTCCTATGGCTTTAATTGTGAGGTGGGGGTCGTTAACTTCATCCATGAGGTACAGGATGCGGAGGGACGGAAGAGCAATAAGAATAAGGATGACGGCAGGGAGAACAGTTCAGATGATTTCAATTTCTTGGGAGTCAAGAATGTACATGTTGGTTAGCTTTGTAGTGACCATTGCAACAATAATGTAAAGAACTAAAGTGCTAATTAAAAACACGATTATCAGGGCGTGGTCGTGGAAGTGGAGGAGCTCTTCTATTACCGGCGAAGCGGCGTCTTGGAAACCTAATTGTGAAGGGTGGGCCATTATCGGGTCAAGACACGCAGGGGTTTAACCTACAATTCTGCCTTGACAAGGCAGTGTTATGGCAACTTAACTAGCGTCTTTAAGAAAGTGGCAGAATGGCCATGTGACTGGCTTGAAACCAGATTATGGAGGTTCGATTCCTTCCTTTCTCGGCTAGTTCGATTGAACTTGAACGAATGCGGGCTCCTCGAATGTGTGGTACGGAGGTGGGCAGCCGTGAAGTCACTCGACGTTTGTTGTAGTCAGTTCTACCCCCAGGACCTCACGTTTAGAGGCGAAAGCTTCTCAGATGATAAAGAGGAACATAACAACTGCCACAAGGGAGACCAGGGAACCGATTGATGAGACAGTATTTCATAACGTGTATGCGTCTGGGTAGTCTGAATAACGCCGAGGCATCCCAGCTAGGCCTAGGAAATGCTGAGGGAAGAAGGTTAAATTGACTCCTGCAAACATAACTGCAAAGTGGATTTTTGTTCAGGTGCTGTGAAGGGTGTAGCCTGTAAATAGTGGGAATCAGTGGACGAAGGCGGCGACAATGGCAAAGACTGCCCCCATAGACAGGACGTAGTGGAAATGTGCTACTACGTAGTAGGTGTCATGTAAGACAATATCGAGGGATGAGTTGGCCAGGACAATGCCAGTTAGGCCTCCCACGGTGAAGAGGAAAATAAACCCGAGTGCTCATATAAGAGGCGTTTCTCATTTGATTGATGCGCCGTGAAGAGTGGCTAGTCAACTAAAAACTTTTACTCCTGTTGGAATGGCAATAATCATGGTTGCGGATGTAAAGTATGCTCGTGTGTCTACGTCCATGCCTACTGTGAACATGTGGTGGGCTCACACAATAAATCCGAGGAGGCCGATTGCCATCATTGCTCAGACCATGCCCATGTAGCCGAAAGGTTCTTTTTTCACAGAGTAGTAGGCAACAATATGCGAGATTATTCCGAAGCCTGGGAGAATAAGAATGTACACCTCTGGGTGGCCGAAGAATCAAAATAGGTGCTGATAGAGAATTGGGTCTCCACCTCCTGCTGGGTCAAAGAAGGTTGTGTTTAAGTTCCGATCTGTGAGGAGCATAGTAATGCCTGCAGCTAATACGGGGAGGGAGAGGAGAAGAAGGACGGCAGTAATTAAGACTGCTCAGACAAATAAGGGGGTTTGGTATTGAGAGATGGCGGGGGGTTTCATGTTAATAATAGTAGTAATAAAATTAATAGCCCCTAAAATAGAGGAGACACCTGCTAAGTGGAGAGAAAAGATAGTTAGGTCGACGGATGCGCCTGCATGGGCGAGGTTCCCAGCTAGTGGGGGGTAGACAGTTCACCCGGTGCCTGCTCCGGCCTCTACGCCTGAAGAGGCCAGGAGGAGGAGGAATGAGGGAGGGAGGAGTCAGAAGCTCATGTTGTTCATTCGAGGGAATGCCATGTCAGGGGCCCCGATCATCAGCGGGATGAGTCAGTTTCCAAAGCCCCCAATCATAATTGGCATTACTATAAAAAAGATTATAACGAAGGCGTGTGCCGTGACGATAACATTATAAATTTGGTCGTCGCCAAGGAGGGCGCCGGGCTGGCTTAGCTCTGCTCGGATAAGTAGGCTTAGGGCGGTGCCAACCATGCCAGCTCAGGCACCGAAGATTAGATAGAGGGTGCCGATATCTTTGTGATTGGTCGAAAAGAATCAACGTGTGATTGCCACGGGTAAGATGGCTGAGGTTTAAGCGGTGGGTTGTAGCCCCATAGACAGAGGTTTGAGTCCTCTTCTTATCAAGCTCCGAGGTGTACTAACATATTAGATTGCAAATCTAAAGAAGCAGGCTAGGCGCCTGCCGGGGCTTTCCCCCGCCCATCGCCCGCTTTACGGGCGGGGGAAAGGTAGATGGATGCTCGCTGGTTTGGGCGCTTAGCTGTTAACTAAGAGTTTGTAGGATCGAGGCCTGCCTATCTAGAAAGGCTTTAGCTTAATTAAAGTGTCTGTTTTGCATGCAGGAGATGTGGGGTAATGTCCCGCAAGTCTTACAGGGGCTGGGAGATTTTCACTCCCGCTGGGGGCTTTGAAGGCCCCTGGTCTGGAGATGCTAACCTAAGCCTCTTATCAGGAGAGGAGTGCGACAATAGTGGGGGTGAGGGGTAGTACAGCGATGGAGGCGAGGATGGCAGTTGCAAGGGGAAGGGCCGGTTGGGCTAAGGGGAATCGTCATGGTATTGTGCCTACAAGGTTGTTTGGTGTATGGTGAAGGGTTAAAGCATAGCAGAGGCGTAAGTAGAAGTAAAGGCTTAGTAGCGCTGTTAAGGCGGCGAGGGTGGCAGTGGGTGCAAGGTCTTGTTTGGCCAGTTCTTGAAGGATGAGTCATTTCGGTATGAAGCCTGTGAGTGGTGGAAGGCCAGCAAGAGAGAGGAGGATTAGGGGGGCGAGGGCTGTCAAGATGGGGGTTTTAGCTCAGGATAAAGCTAGTGCATTGATGGTGGTGGCCTTACTCAGTTTAAATACAAGGAAAGTCGAGAAGGTTATGACAAAGTATGTGAGGAGGGCGAGAAGTGTAAGGGAGGGGGAGAATTGGAGGACTAGGATTATCCATCCTAGGTGTGCGACTGAGGAGTAGGCGAGGATTTTACGTAGTTGGGTTTGGTTTAGTCCGGCTCAGCCTCCCACCAGGGTGGATGTGAGACCAAGTGCGATTATTAGGGTTGGGGAGGAGGATTGGAGTTGGAGGAGAAGGGCAAATGGGGCGAGTTTTTGCCAGGTTGAGAGGATGAGGCCGGTGACTAGGTCTAGTCCTTGGAGGACCTCTGGTAGCCAGGAATGAAGGGGGGCTAGGCCGATCTTCAGAGCTAGGGCAAGGGTGACTATTGCGGTGGGGAAGGGGTGGGATATTTGTAGAATGTCTCACTGTCCTGTGAGTCAGGCGTTTGTTATGCTTGCGAATAGAAGTACTGCGGCGGCGGTTGCTTGTGTGAGGAAGTATTTTGTGGTTGCTTCCACGGCTCGGGGGTGGTGGTGTTGGGCTATGAGTGGGAGGATTGCCAACGTATTTATTTCAAGGCCCATTCAGGCAAGTAGTCAGTGGGAGCTAGCGAATGTGATTGTGGTTCCTAGGCCTAGACCAAAAAGTAAGGTCGCTAAGATATGCGGGTTCATTAGTAGGGGAAGGATTTTAACCAACATTTTCGGGGTATGGGCCCGAGAGCTTAATTAGCTTACCCTAATAGAAAGTGGTGTAGTGGAAGCACCGGGAGTTTTGATCTCCCCGGGTTGGGTTCGAGCCCCTTCTTTCTAAAGGAATTGAGGGGACTTTAACCCCCATTAGTCACTCTATCAAAGTGGCCCTTTACTTCAGGCACAGTTCCAGAGTTAAAGTTGAGGTGGGAGGCCTGCAAAGGCGATTGGGAGTGAGAGGTGTCAGATGATAAGTGCAAGTGTAAGGGGTAAAAAGTTTTTTCAGATAAGGTGCATGAGTTGGTCATATCGGAATCGGGGATACGAGGCTCGAACTCATAAGAAGACGATTGAGAGCAGGGCCGCTTTGGTTATCAAGGCAGTTGCCGTGAACTCTGGGAGTCAGGGGATATGGGTGGCGCCAAGAAATAGTGTGGCTGAGAGGGTGTTTATAAGGAGGATGTTAGCGTACTCTGCCAAGAAGAATAAGGCGAAAGGGCCGCCTGCGTATTCTACATTAAACCCAGAGACTAGCTCCGACTCGCCCTCTGTTAGGTCGAAGGGGGCTCGGTTGGTTTCGGCCAAGGTGGAGACATATCATATTGCGGCTAGTGGCCAAGCTGGTAGAATAAGTCAGATACTTTCTTGGGCGGTGGCGAAAGTTTGAAGTGTAAATCCTCCAGTGAAAATGATGGCGCTTAGGAGAATTAATCCTAGGCTAACTTCGTAGGAGATAGTTTGGGCGACTGCCCGCAGAGCGCCGATGAGGGCATATTTTGAATTGGATGCTCATCCTGAGCCTAGAATGGAGTAAACAGCGAGGCTTGAGAGGGCGAGGATGAAGAGGATGCCGAGATTGAGGTCAACTACCGGGTAGGGGAGAGGTATAGGGGCTCAGAGGGTGAGGGCTAAGGTAAGGGCTAGTATAGGAGTAGCCAAGAATAGGATGGGGGAGGACGTAGAGGGACGTACGGGTTCTTTAATAAATAGTTTAACGCCATCGGCAATGGGTTGAAGTAGGCCGTAGGGGCCTACTACGTTTGGTCCCTTGCGCAGTTGTATGTAGCCTAGAACTTTGCGTTCGATTAGGGTAAGAAATGCAACTGCTAAAAGGACTGGGACGATATAAGCAAGGGGGTTGATAATGTGGGTGATGATTATGGATATCATAGTTAAGCAGGGGATTTGAACCCCTCTATAGAGTGTTTAAGGCTCTCGCATTAGTCCGGGCTCTGCCATCTTAACATACCGTTTTCTAGGGCGCGCTGAGTATGTCCAATTACCTACTTGATTTGATTTCATCAGGTGAGGGAGAGGCATAATTTTGTCATTGGCCCCAGCTTCTCGGTCCTTTCGTACTAGAAAAGATCATTTCATAGATAGAAACTGACCTGGATTACTCCGGTCTGAACTCAGATCACGTAGGACTTTAGTCGTTGAACAAACGAACCCTTAATAGCGGCTGCACCATTAGGATGTCCTGATCCAACATCGAGGTCGTAAACCTCCTTGTCGATATGGACTCTAGAAGAAGATTGCGCTGTTATCCCTAGGGTAACTTGGTCCGTTGATCAGGATTAGCTGGATCACTTTTGGTCAGAAGTTCTGATAGTTAGAGCGGGAGCTCTTGCTTTTAGGAGGTTATTTCCCGGTCCACGCGGGGGTTTTTTATTGCCCCGTGGTCGCCCCAACCGAAGACATTGGGGCAGGAACTATTTGGTTTAGGCCTGGCTTTAGGGGTGGTAGGAATAGTCTGCCTCGGCGTCTAAAGCTCCATAGGGTCTTCTCGTCTTATGTCTTTATCCCCGCTTCTGCACGGGGAGATCAATTTCATTGACTGGAAAGAGGAGACAGTTAAACCCTCGTGGAGCCATTCATACAGGTCCCCATTTAAGAGACAAGTGATTGCGCTACCTTCGCACGGTCAGGATACCGCGGCCGTTAAACATGCAGTCACAGGGCAGGCAGGACCTCTTATTCATTGATTTTGCAAGAGGCGATGTTTTTGGTAAACAGGCGAGGCTTGTGTTTGCCGAGTTCCTTCTCTTTCTTTTGGTCTTTCCTTTAATAACACTCCAGTGTAGGGTTAACGGTATATATAGTTGAATGCTTTTCTTGTTGTTGTGGGTGATGGTTCATTACCCTCTTTGTCTGGGACCGTTTAATATTCGGGGGTTGGTCCGTTCCGATATACACTTGTGTGGGGAGAAAGTCGGGGCCTTCTTATTACTCATATTAGCATAATCTCTTCCATAAGAGATATGGAAAGGCCTGGTACGACTAGGGGGTTAAGATTTGATTATCGGGATTGAAGAAAAAGAGACGTATCTGAGCTTTAACGCTTTCTGTTCGGATGGCTGCTTTTAGGCCCACCGCGACGTCCAGGTTTCTATGAAAGTTTTTGATCTTTACCCTGCTGGTAAAGTTGTGTCTTGTGTCGAAGGGGCTGTACCCCCTTTGACTAACTCTCTAAGCTTCTCTAGGGTGTCGAGGGAAGTAAAGACAAAAGTGAGTGAAGAAGCTAGGAGGCTGAACTTCTATCCAGTTCCCAGGCAACCAGCTATAACTAAGTTCGATAGGTCTGTCACCGCTACTCGAAGCTCTTCCCACCCTTTTGCCACAGAGACGGGTTTGCCCTATAATAGGCTGGCTTGGAGTAGCTCACTTAGTTTCGGGGGACCAAACTGAAGTGCTCTTTGCTTGGGGTTTCTGGCTAAATCATGATGCAAAAGGTACGAGTTTGAGTCTCTGCTGTTTTAGGCTTTACTGGATTATTTCAGTTCTCTTTCAGCTTTCCCTTGCGGTACTTTTTCTGTTGCTCCGGCGTGTCCTTTTCTATCGCCTATACTAAGGGGGAAAAATGGTTTGTTTAGTCAAGTTTGAGTATATTTAGGATTAATTGATGGGGTTTGTTGGTTTTAGGGGTTGGGCTAGCTGCTGGGCATCAGAACAACCCGGTTTGCACGGGTATCAACTCAGTGTAAAGGAGTTACTTTATCTGTGTTAAGCTATGGTCTGATTTTATCCAAGCGCACCTTCCGGTACGCTTACCATGTTACGACTTGCCTCCCCTCTACAGTCATTGACGCTTTAGTTAATGGGAAAAGTTTAAGCTTAGGGAGAGTGACGGGCGGTGTGTGCGCGCTTCAGGGCCAGTTTCAGCAGGACGCTCTACTTCCTACTTACTGCTAAATCCTCCTTCCGAGCCACATTTCAGTGTACTCATTCGTAATTCCTCCTCGCAAGGGGGGAATGTAACCCATCTCTTCCCCTTTCATAAGCTACACCTCGACCTGACGTTTTGGGCAGAGCCAATTGTGCTCACTGCTTGTCCTTCACAGGGTGAGCTGACGACGGCGGTATATAGGCGGGATAGAACAAGAAAGGGTGAGGTTGAACGGGGGTCATCGGTTCTAGGACAGGTTCCTCTAGGGGGGTCTAAAGCACCGCCAAGTCCTTTGGGTTTCGAGCTTTTGCTTGTAGTTCCCAGGCGGACAGCGGGTGTAAAAATACTGTCATTGTTTACAGCTAAGCATAGTGGGGTATCTAATCCCAGTTTGTACCATAGCTTTCGTGGGTTCAGTAGTAATAAAGTCACTTTCGTGGTTGGGCTTCTTACCTTCGGGGGCTTTCAACAGCTCTGTAGGCATTCGACTTTAGATATTAATTAATCTTAACCACACTTTACGCCGAGTGTCTATCAACTTGGGCCTCTCGTATAACCGCGGTGGCTGGCACGAGTTTTACCGACCCTCTTAGCCTTAACTGAGTCAAGTTTTCACTTATGGCTTAATGTTAATCACTGCTGGGTCCCCTTGAGGGTGTGGCTAAGCAAGGTGTCGTGGGCTGCGTGTTTGCGTGCCTGATACCAGCTCCTTAACCTCCGGGTGGGAGGCGAGGGCATTCTCACGGGAGTGCGGATACTTGCATGTGTAAGTTCAGCTAGAGCTGATAGTAAAGTCAGGACCAAACTTTTGTGCTCGCGGAGCTTTTTAGGGCTCGTCTTGACATCTTCAGTGTCATGCTTTTACTAAGCTACGCTGGC